ATAATATTGTTGGATTTTTTAGCATTGAGAAATTATGTTAAAAATTTAATAGAGATTTTTAGGCTAATATTTGGAAAAATTATGCCGGATATAAATGCGATGTGTATGTATATATATATATATAACGCGGATGGCTAGCCCTCATTTCAACTTGCTAGCCTGCACGTTCTCGAGCCTTCCTTGGTTTCGGGGTTTGACAAGGAAAAACAGGATTCGGTGAGCGTAGGGGGTAGGGGGGTTTGTCGCGCAAAAGCCAAAAGGGGGGGCATATATATAAGGATTAGTTGAAGAAAGGATAATATGTTATGCACTTGAGATAAACATATGTTATTCTTAAGTTATGTCTTTCATTAATTAACCTAATTTAACTCTGGCAAGGAAATGTACAACCTTAATATATTTATTGAGTTTACACTCTGAAATGTAAGTGAAAGGAAACCAAAAAAGAGAACCCCTATGCATATAAAAGAACGCTCGGCATGTTGGGTAACGAGGAGTGTGCATAACACCATTAATCAAATGCCAATGTAATTATCCGAGGGTGGAATTTACAGTTGTGTACCTGAAATAGGAACCAAATACCAGGAATAATTCACAGTGTGCGACCCCCACATTTTGTGTCCCTGATTCTATCATGAATAGAATGCCTTAATATAAACCAGTTGGTGGTCTCTTACTACATTAATATAGTTAATATAAATCTTAGTTGATTTTTCGAGGAAAAATCTGAGAACCAATTGTAGGGGAATAATATATTTCTCAGGTTATAATAAATTATTTCTGAATTTTAATAATTTGGTTTATGCACGTTTAAAACGTTAGTACTTGCTTTTAGGTTAAAATAAATGAATGGTGATAATACATATATGTATTATATGCATTATGTAATATTATGCATAGTATGTACTATACCATATAGGTTACTATCAGAAGATAGTTTAATTTAGAATTCTGGCTTTGGGAGCCAGGGGTGGGAGTTAAAATCTCTCTCTTCTGGGCGCTAGGGGGGAATTTAACCTCCGATCTTCGGATTACAAGACCGATGCTTTTATACTAAGCTACTAGGGCAAGCTCATTTTAGTGCTTTATTTTCTATTCATCCTGCCAGTGGGGCAAGAACTAGGAATAGTGCAAAGTAGAGGACGGATGCAATTTGACCAATAATAATATAGGGGTGTTCTACAGGTATGCCTCCAATTCATGTCAGAATAATTATGTCTGCCACCAGGGTTCAAAATAGGAATTGGGTAATTGGGCGAAACGTTAGTCCTCGTTGTTTTGAGGTGTGTAAGATTGGCACTACTATTAAAACTAGGATAGAAAATAGTAATGCAAGTACTCCCCCTAATTTGTTTGGAATAGATCGTAGGATGGCGTAGGCAAACAGGAAATATCACTCTGGCTTAATGTGGGGTGGAGTAACTAAAGGGTTAGCTGGGGTAAAATTTTCTGGGTCCCCTAATAGGTTAGGAGAAAATAATGCTAGGGATGTAAGAGCTAGTAGTATTACAACAAAGCCTAGGAGGTCCTTGTATGAAAAATAGGGGTGGAAGGAGATTTTGTCTGCGTCGGAATTAATTCCGGCCGGGTTGTTTGATCCCGTTTCGTGTAAAAATAGGAGGTGCAGGATAGTTGCGGCGGCGACTACGAATGGTAGGAGGAAGTGGAATGCGAAGAATCGTGTTAGTGTTGCGTTGTCGACTGAGAACCCACCTCAAATTCATTGTACGAGGGTGTCTCCTATATAGGGCACTGCTGATAGTAAATTTGTAATTACTGTTGCCCCTCAAAATGATATTTGGCCCCATGGAAGTACGTAACCTACAAAGGCGGTCATCATAACTAGCAGTAGAAGGACTACTCCGATATTTCAGGTTTCTTTATAAAGATAGGATCCATAGTAAAGGCCTCGGGCAATATGTATATAAATGCAGATAAAGAAGAATGATGCTCCATTGGCGTGCAAATTACGGATAAATCACCCGTAGTTTACATCTCGACAAATGTGTACTACTGACGAGAACGCGGTGGAGATATCAGAGGTGTAGTGTATGGCCAGGAACAGCCCGGTCAGGATTTGGGTAATTAAACAGAGCCCTAGCAGGGATCCGAAATTTCATCAGACGGAAATGTTGGAGGGGGTTGGAAGGTCGACGAGTGCGTCATTAGCGATTTTTATTAGCGGATGGGTTTTGCGTAGGCTTGCCATTATTGTTCTTGTAGTTGAACTACAACGGTGGTTCTTCAAGTCACTGGTCTCGGTTAAAGTCCGAGCAAGAATTATGACCTATTTTATGTTTTTGTTATTAATAGCTTTAGTTGTAGGCTTAATTGCTGTTGCTTCTAATCCCACTCCTTACTTTGCTGCCTTGGGCTTAGTGGTGGCAGCTGGGGTGGGATGTGGGATTTTAGTCGGTTATGGGGGCTCTTTTTTATCTTTGGTCCTGTTCTTAATCTATCTGGGGGGAATGCTCGTGGTATTTGCTTATTCAGCAGCTCTGGCTGCTGAGCCTTTTCCAGAGGCCTGAGGGAGTCGTTCCGTGGCTGGGTATGTGCTAGTGTATTTGGTGGGGGTTATCTTGGCGGCTGGTTTATTTTGAGGGGGGTGATATGAGGGTTCTTGGGTAGTTGTTGATGGCCTGAAGGAGTTTTCTATATTGCGCGGGGATGTGAGTGGTGTGGCTGTTATGTACTCTTTTGGTGGGGCATTATTAGTAATTTGTGCCTGAGTTTTACTTTTAACCTTGCTTGTAGTATTGGAGCTTACTCGGGGGCTAAGTCGTGGGACTCTCCGGGCAGTTTAGATGAGGGTTAGGAGGATTGCAAGGGTTAGTGTTAGTAGAAAGATGGTTAAGTATGTTTTAATTATGCCCCGTTGGATGTCGCTTGTAATTTTTGACATTGCTATTTGGGTCATTGCTAGTCCTTTTGGGCCTGTAATCTCGAGTCACGTTTGGTCAAATTTAGTGGCGATTGATTGTCCTAGTGTCAAGTTAAGCTTTGGAGGGAGCCGGTGAATCATTGCGGGGAAGTACCCTAATATGTTTGAGAAGTGGTGAAGGGGAATTGTAGGGGTAATTTTAATTTGCTTGTTGGTCATGGCCGTAAGTTCCATGGCCACTAAGAGTCCAATAATGGTCACCATGAGGGCTGCTAACTTTAGGGAAGTGGGTATTGTCATGATAGGGGTCTTTGAGGGCAGGAAGTTGGATGTAATAATAAGTCCCGCGATGATGCTTCCTCAGGCGAGTCGTTTAATAGGATTAATGACCAATGGGTTATTTTCATTGATAGGGGATAGTGGTAAAAATCGTGGGGATCCTATGGTTACGAAGAATACTACTCGGAAGCTATAAACCGCGGTGAAGGATGTAGCAATTAGTGTTAGGGTTAGGGCTCAGGCGTTAAGGTAGGAGGTATTTAGGGCTTCAATGATGGCGTCTTTTGAAAAAAACCCAGCGAGGAATGGGGTTCCTGTCAGTGCTAGGCTGCCAATTGTAAGGTAAGTTGAGGTGGCTGGCATAAGGTTGTGAAGGCCTCCTATCTTTCGAATATCTTGTTCATCATTTAGGCTGTGAATAATTGATCCGGAACATAAGAACAATATAGCTTTAAAGAAAGCGTGTGTACAGATGTGGAGGAATGCTAGCTGTGGTTGGTTTAAGCCAATTGTGACTATCATTAGGCCCAGTTGACTGGATGTTGAGAAGGCTACAATTTTTTTAATGTCGTTTTGGGTGAGGGCACAGGTGGCTGTAAATAGTGTGGTTAGTGCTCCTAGGCATAGGCAAATTGTTAGTGCGAGCTTATTGTCTTCTATAAGGGGATGTAGGCGGATTAATAGGAAAATACCTGCAACAACTATTGTGCTAGAGTGGAGTAGGGCGGATACTGGCGTAGGGCCCTCCATGGCAGAAGGGAGTCAAGGATGTAGGCCGAATTGGGCCGATTTTCCTGTTGCTGCGAGAATAAGTCCAATTAGGGGAATTGTTATGTCAAAGTTTTTTGATAAAAAGAAAATTTGTTGAATTTCCCAAGAGTTAAGGTTTATTGCGAATCAGGCTATGCTTAGGATTAGTCCGATATCTCCTACTCGGTTATAGATGACGGCTTGAAGGGCTGCTGTGTTGGCATCTGCTCGTCCGTATCACCATCCAATCAGTAAGAAGGATATAATCCCGACCCCCTCTCAGCCAATAAATAGTTGAAACATATTATTGGCTGTGACTAAGGTAATTATGGCCACTAAGAATAGAAGTAGGTACTTGAAAAACCGGTTTATATTTGGGTCGGAGTGTATATATCACAGTGCAAACTCTAGAATTGATCAAGTAACATAAAGGGCAATAGGGGTAAAAATAAGAGAATAGTGATCAAACTTAAAGCTAATATTGGTGTTAAATATTTGTGTGTTTATTCAATGTCAATTTGTGGTAATGCTTTCTATCCCCTGGTCCAAGAAAATCATAAGTGGTAATAGGCTGATGAAGAACGAGGTGCTGACGGCGGTTTTAACATGTGTATTTGCTCACTCTGCTTTTTGTGGCTCTGAATTTAGTGTTGTGAGCAGTGGAATAATAAGGATTGTAATAACCAGAATTAGTGAGGAGGATATAATTAGGGTTGTTGAATTCATAGCTTCCACTTGGATTTGCACCAAGAGTTTTTGGTTCCTAAGACCAACGGATGAACTGTTATCCTTCAGAAGCGTAAGGAAGCCGCGGATTTTAACCGCGGGGCATAAGGATTAGCAGTACTTATTGATTTCTATCCTTCCTTGGTGAGTAAGGGGATTTTAACTCCTGTCTTTAGAATCACAATCTAATATTTTAGTTAAACTATACTTACTAGTAACATCAGCCTCACATGAGTTCTGGTTTAGTTACAAGAAGTAAAACTGGGATTAGGTGAAGCGCCATTAATAGATGTTCTCGGGTATGGAAGGGCGGGAGTTTTGTGATGTGGCTGGGCGTTGGGCCTCGTTGAGATATTAGGAATAAATATAAGGAGTAGCCTGCAGTAATTAGAGTTCCTATACCCGTAAGTGCAATGGTTCAGGGTGATCAGTTAAATAATGTTGTAATAATTATGAGTTCCCCTATTAAGTTGGGCAGTGGTGGTAGTGCTAGGTTGGCTAAGTTAGCAATGAATCACCAGACTGCTGTTAATGGGAAAATTATTTGCAGGCCTCGGGCGAGAATTATGGTTCGACTGTGGGTTCGTTCATAGGCCGTATTGGCTAAGCAGAATAATATTGAAGAGACTAGTCCGTGGGCAATTATTAAGATAATAGCCCCTGAGAATCCTCATGGGGTTTGGATTAGAATGCCCCCTGCTACAAGTCCTATGTGACTAACAGATGAGTAGGCGATTAGGGATTTGAGGTCTGTTTGTCGGAGGCAAATTGATCCTGTTATAATAATACCTCATAATGCCAGGATAATGAATGGATAAATCAGCTCTTTAGATAAGGGGTCTAACATAATTATCATTCGTATTATCCCGTACCCGCCTAGTTTTAATAGCACGGCTGCTAGTACTATGGACCCTGCAACTGGGGCTTCAACGTGCGCTTTTGGTAGTCACAGGTGTACACCATAAAGTGGTATTTTTACTAGAAATGCGATTAAGCAGCCGGCCCATCAGATTTTATGGCCTCATGAATCGAGTAGCAATGGTTGGGAATACTGGATTACTAATATGGATAGGGTTCCTGTAGATTGTTGTAATAAGAGTAAGGCAACTAGTAGTGGTAGGGACCCTGCCAAGGTGTAAAATAAAAAGTAGGTCCCTGCGTTAAGGCGTTCGGTTTGGTTACCTCATCGGGTAATAATAATTAGGGTGGGGATTAGTGTTGCTTCAAATATAATATAAAATATAATGATTTCTGTGGCACCGAAGGCTATAATTAGGAAAGTTTGTAGTGATGTGAGGAGTGTAATGTATAGGCGCTGTCGGGCAATTGGCTCAGGGTTAATATGGTTTTGGCTGGCGAGAATCATTAATGGGAGGAGTCAACATGTCAGTACTAGAAGAGGGGTTGAGAGGGGGTCTGTAGCCAAATATAGGTTGGAGGTGGTTCATCCAGTCTCTGATGCCCATTTTAGTCATGTAAGGCTGATAAGGGCGATTAATAGGCTATGGGCGGTTGTAGATGTTCATAGTCATTTAGGGGACGTTAGTCAGATTGTTGGGAATAGCATGATAGTGGGGATTAATACTTTTAACATTGCAAGAGGTTAAGGTTTTGTAGGCGGTCAGTTCCGTGGGTCCGGGCTGTGGCTACTAAAAGTGCGAGGCCTGTGCTTGCTTCACAAGCAGAGAAGGCCAGTAATAGTATAGGGGCAGCGGAGAAACTTGTTGATTCAAATTGTAATGCTCATAGGGCTAATGCAATAAAGAGAGATAGTATTATGCCTTCCAAGCATAATAGTGCGGAGAGTAAATGGGTGCGGTGGAATGCTAATCCTATTAATCCTAAAATAAATGCAGAGCTAAAGCTAAAATGTACTGGTGTCATAAGGGGGTCATGGACTTAAACCATAATCTTCTGAGCCGAAATCAGAGGTCTTGATTTGGACTAACTCCCTATTCTGCCCATTCTAGGCCGCCTTGGGTTCACTCATAAATTAAGCCCAGGGTTAACAAAATTAGGACTGTGGTAGCTCAAAAGAATGTTCCAGTGGGGTTTTGGAGTTGATCTCCTCATGGCAGGGGGAGAAGGAGGGCAATTTCTAGGTCAAATAAAAGGAATAGAATAGCTACTAGAAAGAATCGTAGGGAAAAAGGCAGTCGGGCAGACCCTAGGGGATCAAACCCGCATTCGTAGGGGGATAATTTTTCTGCGTCTGGGTTTATTTGGGGTAATCAGAAAGATACAATTGCTAGAATTGAAGATAGGGCTACTGTAATAGTAAAAATAGTTATGATTAGATTCATTATCTTTCCCTGGGGTTTAACCAAGACTAAATGATTGGAAGTCACTTGTACTAACTTTAATACTAGAAAGATTATGAGCCTCATCAATAGATGGATACGTAGAGGAATAATCACACTACGTCAACGAAGTGTCAATATCAGGCGGCGGCTTCAAAGCCGAAATGGTGTTCGGACGTAAAGTGGTATTGGATTTGGCGGAGGAGGCATACGGCTAGGAAGCTTGACCCAATAATGACGTGTAATCCGTGGAATCCTGTGGCTACGAAGAATGTAGAGCCGTATACTCCGTCAGCAATTGTAAAAGGTGCTTCATAATATTGTATAGCTTGAAGGGCAGTAAAATATAGTCCTAATAAGATTGTAAGAGCAAGGGACTGAATGGCTTGTTTTCGCTCCCCTTCTATGATGCTATGATGGGCTCATGTTACTGTCACACCTGACGCTAGTAGTACGGCAGTGTTAAGGAGAGGGACCTCAAAAGGGTCTAGTGTAGTAATCCCTGTTGGGGGCCAGCATCCTCCCAGCTCAGGTGTTGGGGCCAGACTTGAATGATAAAAGGCTCAAAAGAATCCTAAAAAGAAGAATACTTCTGAAGTAATAAATAGAATTATCCCATATCGTAGTCCTTTTTGTACGGGGGGCGTGTGGTGACCTTGAAAGGTTCCTTCTCGGATAATGTCACGCCATCATTGGAATATTGTAAGTAGTAAGAGAACTAGTCCGAGGGTTATTAGTGTCGTTGAATGGAAGTGAAACCAGATTGCTAGGCCGGATGTTATTAATAGAGCACCGACGGCTCCGGTTAGTGGTCATGGGCTTGGATCAACCATGTGATATGCATGTGCTTGGTGGGCCATTAAACGTTTTCTTGGAGATAGAGGCTTAGGAGTAAAACAAATACATAGGCTTGGATCATTGCTACGGCGACCTCTAAAAGGGTTAGAAGAAAGAGAACAGTGGCGGTAAGGATTGCTACTGTTGGTATTATTGGCATTAAAACAAATACGGCTGTGGCGATGAGTTGAATTAATAGGTGGCCTGCAGTTAGATTGGCAGTGAGTCGAACTCCTAGGGCGAGAGGCCGAATAAATAGGCTGATCGTTTCGATAATAATTAAAACAGGGATTAGGGGAATAGGCGTTCCTTCTGGCAGAAGATGTCCAAGGGCAACTGTTGGTTGATTTCGCATTCCAATAATTACGGTGGCAAGTCATAGTGGTACAGCAAATCCTATATTTAGGGATAGCTGTGTTGTAGGTGTAAAAGTGTACGGGAGAAGGCCTAGCATATTAATGGTAATAAGGAATACTATTAGAGAGGCCAGTAGAAGTGCTCATTTGTGTCCCCCTACATTTAGGGGCATTATTAATTGATTAGTAAATCGATTGATAAATCATGTTTGGACTGTAATTAGTCGGTTGTTGATTCATCGTGATGGGGGAGTTGGGAAGAGGATTCAGGGCAGTGTGATTGCAATAGCGATAAGTGGGATTCCTAGGAAGGATGGGCTTGCAAATTGATCGAAAAAGCTTACTATCATGGTCAGTCTCAGGGTTCAGTTTTGTGTTTTTCTTCACTTATTGGAATTGGTTCATTTGGTGCCGTGTGGTTTAAGATTTTGGTTGGAATAATGGTAAGGAAGATGATTCATGAAAATACTAGAATTGCAAATCAGGGGTTGGGGTTCAATTGGGGCATTTCACTAGAGGTGGTCGGTAGGCACCAAACTTTGGCTTAAAAGGCCAACGCTTTGTCCAATAATTAGCTTTCTAGTGAGGCGTCTTCTAGCATTAGTGATGACCAGCTTTCGAAGTGTTCTAGTGGGACTGCTTCGACTACAATGGGCATAAAGCTGTGGTTGGCACCACAGATTTCAGAACATTGTCCGTAAAATACTCCTGGGCGTGAGGCAATGAAGGCTGTTTGGTTTAGTCGTCCTGGTACTGCGTCTATTTTTACGCCTAGAGATGGGACGGCTCAAGAGTGTAGAACATCTTCGGCGGAAACCAGGACTCGGACTGGTGATTCCATGGGAACTACCATTCGATGGTCTGTTTCTAGAAGTCGGAATTGACCAGGGGTGAGATCTTGGGTGGGGATTATGTAAGAGTCAAAGCCCAAGTCCTCGTAGTCTGTATATTCATAGCTTCAATATCATTGGTGTCCTATGGCTTTAATCGTTAGGTGGGGGTCGTTAATTTCGTCTATAAGATATAAAATTCGAAGGGAGGGTAGGGCAATTAAAACCAAAATGACAGCTGGCAGGATTGTTCACACAATTTCGATTTCTTGTGAGTCCAGAATATATTTGTTAGTAAGTTTGGTTGAAACCATTGCAATAATAATATAAAGTACTAAGGTACTAATTAAAAATACAATTATTAGGGCGTGGTCATGGAAGTGAAGAAGTTCTTCTATAACGGGTGATGCCGCGTCTTGGAATCCTAGTTGCGTGGGATGTGCCATTAAGCTCTAGGGCTTAAGACACACAGGGATTTAACCTGCAATTTCACCTTGACAAGGTGGTGTAATTTGCGTATTTTACTAATGTCTTTATAAGAAAGTGACAGAGTGGTTATGTGACTGGCTTGAAACCAGTATATGGGGGTTCAATTCCTCCCTTTCTCGTTAATTTGATTGAACTTGGACAAATGCTGGTTCCTCAAATGTGTGATATGGTGGAGGGCAGCCATGGAGCCATTCTACGTTTGTTATAGTTAATTCTACTGAGGATACTTCCCGTTTGGCGGCGAAGGCTTCCCAGAGGATAAATAGGAACATGATTACTGCCACCAGGGAAATAAGGGACCCGATGGATGATACTGTGTTTCATAAGGCATAGGCGTCGGGATAATCAGAATACCGTCGTGGCATTCCTGCTAACCCTAGGAAGTGTTGAGGGAAGAATGTGAGGTTAACGCCAATAAATATTACTCCAAAGTGGACTTTTGTTCATGTATCATTTAGGGTATATCCTGTAAATAGGGGGAATCAGTGCACAAAGGCTGCTATAATGGCAAATACGGCACCCATTGATAGTACATAGTGGAAGTGTGCAACTACGTAGTAGGTGTCATGAAGGACAATGTCAAGTGATGAGTTGGCCAGGACAATTCCTGTTAGGCCCCCCACTGTGAAAAGGAAGATGAATCCTAGGGCTCATAGTATAGGCGTTTCTCATTTAATAGATCCTCCGTGGAGTGTGGCTAGTCAGCTAAATACTTTTACGCCTGTTGGGATGGCAATAATTATTGTTGCAGATGTAAAATATGCACGAGTATCTACGTCTATCCCAACAGTAAACATGTGGTGGGCTCATACGATAAATCCTAGAAGACCAATGGCTATTATAGCTCAAACTATTCCTATGTAGCCGAATGGTTCTTTTTTACCTGAATAATAGGCTACGACGTGGGAGATAATGCCAAACCCGGGTAGAATAAGAATATAAACTTCTGGGTGGCCAAAGAATCAGAATAAGTGTTGGTATAGGATTGGATCTCCCCCTCCTGCAGGGTCAAAGAATGTAGTGTTGAGGTTTCGGTCTGTAAGGAGTATTGTAATTCCGGCAGCTAATACTGGTAGTGATAGGAGAAGGAGTACGGCTGTTACAAGCACAGCTCAGACAAAAAGGGGTGTTTGGTATTGAGAGATAGCTGGGGGTTTCATGTTAATGGTTGTGGTAATAAAGTTAATTGCCCCTAGAATTGATGAAACACCTGCTAGGTGAAGTGAGAAAATTGTTAGGTCTACTGATGCGCCTGCGTGGGCGAGGTTGCCTGCAAGTGGTGGGTAAACTGTTCATCCTGTTCCGGCCCCGGCTTCAACACCAGAAGAAGCTAATAATAAAAGGAAAGAGGGGGGGAGAAGTCAGAAGCTTATGTTATTTATTCGCGGGAATGCCATGTCGGGTGCTCCAATCATTAGTGGGACGAGTCAGTTTCCAAACCCTCCGATAAGAATTGGTATTACTATAAAGAAAATTATAACAAAGGCATGGGCGGTAACAATAACGTTATAAATTTGATCATCGCCTAGAAGCGATCCGGGTTGGCTTAGTTCGGCTCGAATAAGGAGGCTTAGGGCGGTTCCTACTATTCCAGCTCAGGCACCAAATACAAGATAAAGGGTACCAATGTCTTTGTGGTTTGTAGAAAAGAATCAGCGCGTAATTGCCACAGGTAGGGTAGCCGAGTGTTCAGGCGGTGGGTTGTAGCCCCGAAGACAGAGGTTTAAATCCTCTCCCTATCACAGCCCCGTGGTGAAGATACATGTTGGATTGCAAATCCAGAGACGTAGACTAGTAGTCTGCCGGGGCTTTTCCCGCCTTACCAGGCCAATGGCGGGAAAAGTAGATGGATGCTCGCTGGCTTGAGCGCTTAGCTGTTAACTAAGAGTTTGTAGGATCGAGGCCTTCCCATCTAGTAAGGCCTTAGTTTAATAAAAACATTTGATTTGCAATCAGAAAATGCAAGATAGACTCTTGTAGGTCTTATCAGGGATTAGAAGATTTTCACTTCTACTTAGAGCTTTGAAGGCTCTTGGTCTGGTGTTATCCTAAATCCCTAGGGCTTAGGTGGTTAACATGAGAATGGCCGGGGTAACTGGTAAAAGCCCTAGGGCAATTGTAGTAGATAGTGATAGTGGTAGGGATGATTGGGTTGTCTGTATGCGCCAGGGGGTTGCTGAGTTGACTGTGTTGGGAGAAATTGTTAGGGTCATTGCATAGCAAAGGCGGAGATAGAAGTAAAGGCTTAGCAGGGCAGCTAAGGCCATAATTGTGGCAGTAATAGGAAGGTTTTGCTTTGCTAACTCTTGTAAAATTAATCATTTTGGCATAAACCCTGTTAGGGGAGGTAGGCCGCCCAGTGATAGTAGTACTAGGGCAGTAGTTGTTGTCAAAATGGGGCTCTTTGATCATACTGTTGCGAGAGTATTAATTTTTGTGGCAGATGATAATTTCAAGGTAAGGAATGCTGCGGATGTTATAAAAATGTATGTGCCTAACGCGAGCAGGGTAAGTTGTGAGGCATATTGAAGAATAATAATTATTCATCCTATGTGAGCGATTGAGGAGTAGGCCAGGATTTTCCGTAGCTGTGTTTGGTTAAGTCCACCCCAGCCCCCAACTAAGGTAGATGCGACTCCCAGGGCTGTTAACAATATAGGGTCCACGGCTTGGGCCGTTTGCATAATTAGGGCAAACGGGGCAAGTTTTTGTCAAGTTGATAAAATTAGTCCTGTGAGGAGATCTAGTCCTTGTAGAACTTCTGGCATTCAGAAGTGTATTGGGGCTAATCCAATTTTTAGTGCTAGGGCAATAATAATCATGGTGCTGGCAAGGGGGTTTGACATATTGTTCATGTCTCACTCTCCTGTGATTCAGGCGTTTGTTGTGCTTGCAAATATGATTATTGCTGCGGCAGTGGCTTGGGTGAGGAAATATTTTGTGGTGGCTTCTACTGCGCGGGGGTGGTGGTGTTGGGCTATTAGTGGAATAATTGCTAGAGTATTAATTTCTAACCCCATTCAAGCAAGTAGCCAGTGGGAGCTAGCAAAAGTTAAGGTAGTTCCCAACCCCAGGCTTGACAGGAGGACTGCGAGTACGTAAGGGTTCATTGATGGAGGAGGGACTTTAACCGTCATGTTCGGGGTATGGGCCCGAAAGCTTAATTAGCTGACCCCATCTTAGAAAGTGGTGTAGAGGAAGCACTAAGAGTTTTGATCTCTTGGGCATGGGTTCGATCCCCTTCTTTCTAAGAACTGAGGGGATTTTAGCCCCTGTAAGCCACTCTATCAAAGTGGTCCCTGGGCACTCGGGCACAGTTCCTGAATTACAGTTGTGGAGGAAGCCCCGCCATCGCGATTGGGAGGGCTACATGTCATAATACTAGGGCTAGTGTTAGTGGTAGGAAGTTTTTTCATACTAGGTGCATGAGTTGATCATATCGGAATCGTGGATAGGAGGCCCGTACCCATAGGAATACAATAGACAGGAGGGCGGCCTTAGTCATGAGGCCAATTGTTGTTAATTCGGGAATGTTGGGGATGTGGGATGTCCCTAAAAACAATACTGCGGATAAAGTATTTATTAATAAAATATTTGCGTATTCGGCTAGGAAGAACAGGGCGAAGGGCCCTCCTGCGTATTCTACATTAAAGCCTGAAACTAGTTCTGATTCTCCTTCTGTTAAATCAAATGGTGCTCGGTTTGTTTCTGCTAGGGTTGAAATATATCATATTGCCGCTAAGGGTCAGGCAGGGGCCAATAATCAGATGCTTTCTTGGGCAGTACTAAATGTTTGTAGGGTATAGCCCCCTGAAAAAATAATTACTGAGAGAAGAATTAGTCCTAGGCTTACTTCATATGAAATTGTTTGTGCTACTGCCCGCAGGGCCCCAATTAAGGCATATTTTGAATTCGATGCCCAACCCGACCCAAGGATAGAGTAGACTGCAAGGCTTGATAATGCTAAAATAAATAGGACTCCGAGGTTGAGGTCAATTACGGGGTATGGCATGGGTATAGGTGCTCATAGCGTCAAGGCTAGGGTTAGTGCAAGAATAGGGGTGGCTAAAAATAGAAATGGAGAGGATGTGGAGGGGCGGACGGGCTCCTTAATAAATAGTTTTACCCCATCCGCGATGGGTTGAAGTAGTCCGTATGGTCCTACCACGTTTGGTCCTTTTCGTAGTTGTATATATCCTAGAACTTTTCGCTCAAGAAGGGTTAGGAAGGCTACTGCTAATAGAACAGGTACAATGTAGGCTAGGGGATTAATTAGGTGATTTATCAAAGTGTTTAGCATAAACTGGGAAGAGGACTTGAACCTCTGGTTTAAAGGGCTTAGGCCTTTCGCAATTTACCATGCTCTGCCACCCCAGTATGTCCTTATTTTGGGTAGTTAGGGTTTTGGCCCTCCCTTTATTTAATTTATTTGTTTTCATTAATTAGGGGTGGGGCGTGCTTTAAGTATGGGCCCCCCTTTTCCGATCCTTTCGTACTAGGAAAAGTAGCGTTACAGATAGAAACTGACCTGGATTACTCCGGTCTGAACTCAGATCACGTAGGACTTTAATCGTTGAACAAACGAACCCTTAATAGCGGCTGCACCATTAGGATGTCCTGATCCAACATCGAGGTCGTAAACCCCCTCGTCGATATGGACTCTGGGAGAGGATTGCGCTGTTATCCCTAGGGTAACTTGGTTCGTTGATCGACTTTATTAGTCGGATCATTTTTGGTCAGATGTTCTGCGGCTTAGAGATGTTTCTCTTGGCTTTAGGGATTTAGCCCATTCCACTCGGAGGCTTGTTTTTCCTCCGCGGTCGCCCCAACCGAAGGTAAAATTCCATTTTCCATTAAGTTCTTGCTTTTTGTTAAGTTGCTTGACGTGGTTGGATTTTGTACCTTAAGCTCCAAAGGGTCTTCTCGTCTTGTATGTTTATACCCGCTTCTGCACGGATAGATCAATTTCACTGACTGGAAGGGGGAGACAGTTAAGCCCTCGTTTGGCCATTCATACAGGTCTCTATTTAAAAGACAAGTGATTGCGCTACCTTTGCACGGTCAAAATACCGCGGCCGTTGAACCCGTAGTCACTGGGCAGGCTGGACCTCCTATACTCAATTTAGTTGCAGGAGGCGATGTTTTTGGTAAACAGGCGAGGCTTGTGTTTGCCGAGTTCCTTTCCCTTCTTTTAGTCTTTCCTTTAAAATAGCACTCCAGTGTGGGGTTAACGATTATATTAATTGTGGGTTTTTCTTGGCTTTTTTGTTATTCACAATACTCTCTTGGGTTGGGTTCGTTAATTTCCAGTGGTTAGTCCGATCTAGCTTACACTTGTGCTTGGAGAAGAGCGGGTCTTCTTGTTACTCATTTTAGCATAATTTCTTCCATGGGTGCATGGGTTAGCCTGATATTTTTAGGGGAGTAAGATTTATTATCAGTATAATAAATTGTATTCTGTCTGAGCTTTAACGCTTTCTGTTTAGATGGCTGCTTTTAGGCCCACTAAAACAGTATATTTTGTATATTGTGATCTTTATCCACCTGTGAAGGTTGTATCCTTTGTTAGAGGGGCTGTACCCCCTTTAACTAACTCTCGTATATTTCCCTGTGTCTTAATATTATATTTATTTGACTAGGGGCGTACGAGGCTGAACTTTTATCCATTTCTCAGGCAACCAGCTATCACCAGGTTCGGTAGGTCTGTCACTTCTACCCGGAGCTCTTCCCACTCTTTTGCCACAGAGACGGGTTAGCCCTAAGTTTAAATAGGCTGTCTCGGGGTAGCTCACCTGGTTTCGGGGTTTCAAACTATAGGGCTCTTCGCTTGAGGGTGCTGGCTAAATCATGATGCAAAAGGTACAAGGTTTAGTCTTTGTTTCTTGGCGCTTACATGAATTATTTCATTTCTCTTTCAGCTTTCCCTTGCGGTACTTTTTCTATTGCTTTGGGTTTAACCTTTTCTGTCTCCCATACTCAGGTAAAAAAATGGTTTAGTTAATAATGTTGGGTCATGTTTTGTTATTAATATTGTTGGGTTATATTAGTTTTTAAGCTAGCTGTTTGGCTCAGGGTGATCCAATTTGCATGGATGTCTTCTCGGTGTAAGTGAGATGCTTAACTTACTCAGCCACGCCCTGGGTTTAATCCAAGTGCACCTTCCGGTACACTTACCATGTTACGACTTGCCTCCCCTTGTCAGTGCTTTAGCATTAGGAATTTTTATTGCGTTTTGACAGGGGAGAGTGACGGGCGGTGTGTACGCGCCTCAGAGCCGGGTTCAAAAGGACACTCTGCTTCCTTTTTACTACTAAATCCTCCTTCAAGCACTATTTCATGTTGCATATTCGTAGTATTCTATTATAGAAAATGTAGCCCATTTCTTCCCACTTCGTACGCTACACCTCGACCTGACGTTCTGGGTTGTACCCATTTTGCTTACTTTTATTGCCTTCACAGGGTAAGCTGACGACGGCGGTATATAGGCTGGGGTGGCTAGGAGTGGTGAGGTTTAACGGGGGTTATCGGTTCTAGAACAGGCTCCTCTAGGGGGGTCTAAGGCACCGTCAGGTCCTTTGGGTTTCAAGCTGATGCTCGTAGTACCCGGGCGGACGTCTAATTGTAGTTGGATGTCTAGGTTTATGGCTGAGCATAGTGGGGTATCTAATCCCAGTTTGTTTCTCAGCTTTCGTGGGGTCAGGTGGGCTTTATTAAAGCTACTTTCGTGTGGTTGGGCTTCGGACACCTAGAAGCGTATGACGGCCAAAGGGCCATTTGGCTTTATTATGCTGCTTTCCTTAACCACCCTTTACGCCGTGGTGTTATCAACTTGGGCCTCTCGTTTAACCGCGGTGGCTGGCACGAGTTTTACCGGCCCTTTTAACCCTGACTGAGTCAAGTTTTCACTTATGGCTTAATGTTTATCACTGCTGAATTCCCTTGGGGGTGTGGCTTGGCCAGGCGTCTTGGGCTAAAATTTGTGCCTGATGCCCGCTCCTCGTCCCCGGGCGGGGGATTGAGGGCATACTCACGGGGCTGCGGAGACTTGCATGTGTAAGTTGGGTTGAAGCTGATAGTAAGGTCAGGACCATGCCTTTATGCATGCGGAGTTTCTTAGGACCCATCTTAACATCTTCAGTGTTATGCTTTGTGTTAAGCTACGCTAGC